TCACGATATCCTTTTTCTAGATCCTGATTGCCAAGAATTTGAACAAAAAATAGATGCATTTGATAAAAAAGAAGTATTAATAGAAATCGGGAATTTGTTAGCTTTAACTGGGCATTTTAATAGAGAATCAAAATCGAATTTAAATTCGAAAAATATTTCTTTATTTTCAGACCAAGAACAAGGAAAAATGTATTTCGAAAAAAAAAGCAAATTTTTTGAATTTTTATTCAATGTGATTCGAACCGATCCTAATGGTCAAAAAATTCAAAACGAATCTATTGGAATAAAAGAAATCAATAAAAAAGTTCCCCGATGGTCATACAAATTAATCACCGATTTAGAACAACAATCAGGAGAATATCAAGAAAACGTGCCAGTCGATCACCAAATTCGCTCAAGAAAAGCTAAACGTGTAGTAATTTTTACTGATAACAAGGAGAACACAGATCCTAATACTAATAATAATAAGAATACTAATCCTCTTGATCCAAGAAACGAAGTGGCTTTGATACGCTATTCGCAACAATCGGATTTTCGTCGCGGAATAATTAAAGGTTCTATGCGTGCTCAAAGGCGTAAAATTGTTATTTGGGAACTCTTTCAAGCAAATGTGCATTCTCCACTTTTTTTGGACAGAATAAAAAAATCCCCTCGTTTCTCGTTTGATATATCCGAACTAATTAAATTTATTTTTACCAATTTAAATTTTATAGGGAAGGGGGTCGAATTCGAAATTGTGGAGTATACAGAGGGAGAAACAAAAAAAGAAGAGAAAAAAGAAAAGGACAAAAAAGAGCAGAACAAAAGAAAGGAACAAACACGGATAGAGATAGCAGAAGCATGGGATACCATTCCATTGGCGCAAGTAATAAGGGGTTCCATGTTAATAACTCAATCCATTCTGAGAAAATATATTCTATTGCCTTCATTGATAATAGCCAAAAATATTGGACGTATGCTATTATTGCAATTTCCTGAATGGTTTGAGGATCTACAAGAATGGAATAAAGAAATGCATGTTAAATGTACCTATAATGGTGTTCAATTATCGGAAACAGAATTTCCGAAAAATTGGTTGACAGACGGTATTCAGATAAAAATCCTATTTCCTTTCTGTCTGAAACCTTGGCACAGATCTAAACTACCATCCCCTCACAGAGATCTAATGAAAAAGAAAAAACAAAAAGATGATTTTTGTTTTTTAACAGTTTGGGGAATGGAAACTGAACTTCCCTTTGGTTCTCCCAGAAAAAAATCTTCCTTTTTTGAACCCATTTTTAAGGAACTGGAAACAAAAATTGGAAAATTTAAAAGAGCGTATTTATTAGCTCTAAGAGTTTTAAAAGGAAAAACAAAATTAGTTTCAAAAGAAACAAAAAAATGGGTTATCGAAAGTTTTTTATTTATAAAAAGAATAATAAAAGGACTTTCCAAATTAAACCCAATTATATTATTTAACTTAAGAGAGGTATATGAATCGAATGAAACTAAAAACGAAAAAGATTCTAGAATCAGCAATCAGATAATTCATGAATCGTTTAGTCAAATTCAATCTCCAAATTGGACAAATTCTTCACTGACAGAAAAAAAAAAGAAGGATCTGACTGATAGAACAAGCACAATCAGAAATCAAATAGAAAGAATTACAAAAGAGAAAAAAAGCATAACCCCAGGAATAGATATTAGTCCTAACAAAAGAAGTTATAATGCTAAAAAATTAGAATCGCCAACAAATATTTGGCAAATATTAAAAAGAAGAAATGTCCGATTAATCTATAGATTAGATTGCTTTATAAAAATTGTTGTTGAAAGAATATACATAGATATATTTTTATCTATCATTAATATTCCCAGACTCAATACACAACTTTTTCTTGAATCAATAAAAAAAATTATGGATAAATCCATTAATGAAGCAAATCAAGAAAGAATTCATAAAAAAAACCAAAACTTTATTTCAATTATTTTGACTATAAAAAGGTCAATTGGTACTATTAGGAATAAGACAAATTCACATAGTTTTTGTGACTTATCCTGCTTGTCCCAAGCATATGTATTTTACAAATTATCACAAACCCCAGTTATTAACTTGTATAAATTAAGATCTGTTTTTCAATATCACGGAATGTCTTTTTTTCTTAAAAAGGATTATTTTGAAACACAAGGAATAATTAATTCTGAATTAAGTCATAAGAAACTTTCGAGTTATGGAATGAATCAATGGAAAAACTGGTTAAAGGGACGTTATCAATACGATTTATCCCAGATTAGATGGTCTAGATTAATACCACAAAAGTGGAGAAATAGAGTTAATCTACGTCGTAGGGGCAAAAATAAAAATTTAAAACGGTATTCATATGAAAAAGACCGATTAATTCATTACAAAAAACAAAATGACTCTGAAGTAAATTCCTTATTGACTCAAAAAGATAATTTTAAAAACTATTCTAGATATGATCTTTTATCATATAAATCTATTAATTCTGAAAATGAAAACAAGAGGGACTCGTCGATTTATGGATCACCCTTTCAAGTACAAGTCAATAAAAACCAAGATTTTTGTTATAATTCCAACACACATAAACACAATCTTTTTGATATGTGGAGGAGTATTCCTATTAATAATTATCTAGGAAAGGACGATATTAGATATATGGAAAAAAATACCAATAGAAAATTTTTTGATTGGAAAATTTTTCATTTTGATCTTAGACAAAAAGTCGATATTGAGGCCCGGATGAAGATCGATAACAAGAGTAATCAAAATAGTAAAATGGATACTAACAATTATCAAATAATTGATAAAATTGATAAAAAAGGTCTTTTTTATCTTACACTTCCGCAAAATACTCAAATCAATTCCCCCAATCCCAAAAAAGCTTTTTTTGATTGGATGGGAATGAATGAAGAAATGCTAAATCGTCCCATCTCGACTCTGGAACTTTGGTTCTTCCCAGAATTTTTGCTACTTTATAATCTATATAAAATGAAACCATGGATTATACCAAGTAAACTACTGCTTTTCAATTTGAATCTAAATGAAAATGTTGTTAGTGAAAATAAAAACATGAATGGAAAGAAAAAAGGGAAACGTGTTATACCATCGAATAAAAAAATAAAGAATCCAAATCGAAATAAAAAAAATAAAAAAGAAAAAGAACCCGCCGCAGGCCAAAGAGATCTTAGATCCGATGCACAAAAACAAGGGAATCTTAGATCCGTTCCTTCAACAAACCAACAAAAAGGTCAAAAAGATATTGAAGAGCAGTATACAGGATCAAAGAGAAAAGGGAGTAAAAAGAAAAAACAATACAAAAGCAACACAGAAGCAGAACTAGATTTCTTCCTGAAACGTTATTTACTTTTTCAATTGAGATGGGGTGATGCTTTGAATCAAAGAATGATCAATAATATCAAAATATATTGTCTCCTGCTTAGACTGATAAATCCAAGAAAAATTACTATATCCTCGATTCAAAGAAGAGAAATGAGTTTGGATATAATGCTGATTCAGAAGAATTTAAGTCTTGCAGAATTGATCAAAGGGGGGGTATTGGTTATCGAACCCACCCGTCTGTCTGTAAAAAACGACGGACAATTTATTATGTATCAAACCTTAGGTATTTCATTGGTTCATAAGAGTAAGCACCAAACTAATCAAGGATACCGAGAACAAACATATATTGATAAGAATTTTTTTGATTTGTTTGTTCCTGAAAATATTTTATCGCATAGACATCGTAAAGAGTTGAGAATTCTAATTTCTTTCAATTCAAAGAATAGGAATAGAAATCCAATAGTTTTCGCTGAGAACAACTGTAGTCAATTTTTGGACAAAAGGAACCATCTTGATAAAGATAAGAATGAATTAAGTAAATTAAAGTTTTTTCTTTGGCCTAATTATCGATTAGAAGATTTAGCTTGTATGAATCGCTATTGGTTTGATACGAATAACGGCAGTCGTTTCAGTATGTTAAGGATACATACGTATCCACGGTTGAAAAGTCGTTAATAGTTCAGTTTTCCTATATGCTATACCTATAGGGTATATGAAAGCAAAGAGATTCACACACGCCCTGCCCTCCATCCCATTTTAACTATACACTACTAAAACCACTAAGGTATCAATTAGACCTAGAAATCCATTAACAGAATCTTCTTCATTTTAGGTCTAAATTATGCCCTTTTGTGAATGCAAAAATATACCCCTTTTTGTATTCCTATCTGAATGAAAGTTAATTTAAAACTGGATTGCCTAATGTGAGTTGATAAAATTAAAATTAGGATTCCATAAAAAAATTAAGATTCAGATTATTATATATACTATACCACATTCAAATTACTAACATTATTATTACTCATCGGTAAAATCCATATCTGTAAAAGTGAAAGAGGTCAAATCCTTTATGGTAAAAAATGCATTCATTTCGGTTATTTCTGAAGAAGAAAACAGAGGGTCTGTTGAATTTCAAGTATTCAGTTTTACCAATAAGATACGGAGACTTACTTCACATTTGGAATTGCACAAAAAGGACTATTTATCTCAGAGAGGTTTGCGAAAAATTTTGGGAAAACGTCAACGACTGTTGTCTTATTTGGCAAAAAAAAATAGAGTACGTTATAAAGAATTAATTGGTCAGTTGAGTATTCGAGAGACAAAAACTCGTTAATTGGAAGAGTCATGTCATTTTAAGTACTTATTTTCATTTTTTTTTTATTCGTTTAAATTTTGATGAACTTCTTTTCACTTTCAGCAATTCATGGAAGAGTGAATCGGTAAAAAACTTATGAATATACCAGCTACAAGAAAAGACCTCATGATAGTCAATATGGGTCCTCACCACCCATCAATGCACGGTGTTCTTCGACTCATCGTTACTCTAGATGGTGAAGATGTTATTGACTGTGAACCAATATTGGGTTATTTACACAGAGGGATGGAGAAAATTGCGGAAAATCGAACAATTATACAATATTTGCCCTATGTAACACGTTGGGATTATTTAGCTACTATGTTCACAGAAGCAATAACTGTAAATGGGCCCGAACAATTAGGAAATATTCAAGTACCTAAAAGAGCTAGTTATATCAGAGTCATTATGTTGGAGTTGAGTCGTATAGCTTCCCATTTGTTATGGCTTGGCCCCTTTATGGCAGATATTGGCGCACAGACCCCCTTCTTCTATATTTTTCGAGAAAGAGAATTAATATATGACCTATTCGAAGCTGCTACCGGTATGCGAATGATGCATAATTATTTTCGTATCGGAGGAGTAGCTGCTGATCTACCTCATGGCTGGATCGATAAATGTTTGGATTTTTGTGATTACTTTTTAACAGGGGTTGCTGAATATAAAAAGCTTATTACGCGGAATCCCATTTTTTTAGAACGAGTTGAGGGCGTAGGCATTATTGGCGGAGAAGAAGGACTAAATTGGGGTTTATCAGGACCAATGCTACGAGCTTCCGGAATCCAATGGGATCTTCGTAAAGTTGATCATTATGAGTGTTACGACGAATTTGATTGGGAGGTTCAATGGCAAAAAGAGGGGGATTCGTTAGCTCGTTATTTAGTACGAATCGGTGAAATGACAGAATCCGTAAAAATTATACAACAGGCTCTGGAAGGAATTCCAGGGGGACCCTCTGAGAATTTAGAAATACGGCGCTTTGGTAGAGGAAAAGGTCCCGAATGGAATGATTTTGAATATCGATTTATTAGTAAAAAACCTTCTCCAACCTTTGAACTGTCGAAACAAGAACTTTATGTGAGAGTCGAAGCCCCAAAAGGAGAATTGGGAATTTTTCTGATAGGAGATCAGAGTGTTTTTCCTTGGAGATGGAAAATTCGCCCACCAGGTTTTATCAATTTGCAAATTCTTCCTCAGTTAGTTAAAAGAATGAAATTGGCTGATATTATGACAATACTAGGTAGCATAGATATCATTATGGGAGAAGTTGATCGTTAAAATGATAATTGATACAACCGAAATACAAGCTATCAATTCTTTTTCTAGATTGGAATCCTTAAAAGAGGTCTATGGGATCATATGGATGCTTGTCCCTATTTTGACTCTTGTATTAGGAATCACAATAGGTGTACTCGTAATTGTTTGGTTAGAAAGAGAAATATCCGCAGGGATACAACAACGTATTGGACCTGAATACGCCGGCCCCTTAGGAATTCTTCAAGCTCTAGCAGATGGTACAAAACTACTTTTCAAAGAGAACCTTCTTCCATCTAGAGGAGATCCCCGTTTATTCAGTACCGGACCATCCGTCGCAGTCATATCAATTTTACTAAGTTATTCGGTAATTCCTTTTGGCTACCATCTTGTTCTAGCCGATCTTAGTATTGGTGTTTTTTTATGGATCGCTATTTCAAGCATTGCTCCCGTCGGACTTCTTATGTCGGGATATGGCTCAAATAATAAATATTCCTTTTTAGGTGGTCTACGGGCAGCTGCTCAATCAATTAGTTATGAAATACCATTAACTTTATGTGTATTATCAATATCTCTACGTGTGATTCGATGAAATACAAAATTTATCCTATATCTTTTCTTTCTAAGAAGAAAGTAAAATGGGTTGAATATCTATTTCGTTTTTTTATTCATCATTCGGGGTGATGAACTAAAGCAGATAGTTATATGGGTGAAAAAAAACGGCTTAAAAATTTGCAGTCAAAAGATTGAGTCTCATTTCCTATGTACAAGAATTAAGTATAAAGTAAACATAAGCAGTAGAGACTGTTTACCCCAAGATTGGTTGCTTAGTCATCATGACTTGAAGCGGGTTTAAAAGATCGACTATATGGAGTTTTTACTATCTATTCCCATAGGTGTATTAACATAACGGGAGGTTGAACAAAATTGAGTGGATGGTTAGGAAGACTAAAATACACAAAGGATTAGTAATGGAGATTCTGTAAGTTATCCAAGAGGGTATTTCTGTACATAAAAGGAATTCGAATTGGGACTTTAAGTTGGTAGAAATGATCAAGAAGTACTACCCACGATTCCGATCCAGAGTATGTTCCTATCCACCGATTAAGTAAATAACTATCCAGAACGAAGTAACCTTTTATTTTGGGTAAAATCCCTTTTTATGAGAAAGGAGAATAGGAACGAAATAAAATAAAATAGAATAATTGCAAAAAAAAGAGATCCTTGTTTTTATTCTTTTTTCCTATATAGATTTTCATATATAGATTTTCTTTTCGATGGTACGTCTAATTCTTTTTCGTAATTGAAAATGGATAGGTTGAAATATCTATGTGATGTTGTTACAAAAAGTCTTTTATTCAAGGATTAAGTTATTGATCAACAAAAAAAAAATGAAATTCTTAAAATGAAAAGATGAGATCAATTCAGAAGCACTTTTTAAAAATATTTAAATATAAAATATAGCAAACAGAATTGCGTTGGTCTAATTCGGGACCTTAGGATAAGTTTTGACTCTATCCTACAAAATATCAAGATAAATAATAAGAAAATGTCC